TTATAGATATTCATTCGGTTTTTCTTGGATTAAACAAAAGAGAGTAATTACATGAGTTTCAAACTTTCGTTTTGATTTAATTAATATATTAATTAATCTAATAAGTTTTATCTTTTCTCCTACCTTCAGAAAAAAAAGGCATGTCCACTGTTATTAGATATTAGAGTTTTCTGAAAGGTAACTATCCCGCTTTCATATAAAAATTTATATAGAATCGTTGAAAAAGACTTTTTTTCATACTTCATAAAAAATAAAAAGACTTACTGTCTTTAGGATCTGATGCTACACCGCTGCTCAATACCTTAGAGGATCCACTCTATTACATAAGTAGATTCTTAAGATTTATCTCATATTATGATATAAATAAACAGCTCTTGTTGTATCGGTCCAAAACCTTTCCAATTGATCTTTACGGTGCTTCCTATATCAATTAAATCTTTTTTTATCCATAGAAAAGAAAGGATTTAGGCATATCTAGTCTTCACTTCATATTTCGATCCATGAAGTTTATTTATTTGCTACAGCTGATAAAAAATCGTTTTGGACGATGCTTATGTAGAAAGCCTTTTTTTTTGTTTCTAGTATTTCATTGACTAGCTGTTCGTTCTTTTTTTCTATAGTGGAGATAGTCGCACGTAATGACAGATCACAGCCATATTATTAAAAGCTTGTGGTAAAAAGGGGTTTCGTTCTAATGCCCGAAAATAATATTCTAAAGCTTTGGTATGTTCCCCATTACTTGTGTGGATAAGGCCTATATTATAGAGTATATAACTTCGATCATAGGGGTCAATTTCTAGTCGCATAGCTTCATAATAATTCTGTAATGCTTCCGCATAATTTCCTTCAGATTGAGCCGACATCCGTTACGGTCGTCATTCGCTTTAACGAATTCTCCGGTTCAGAACCGTATGTGAGATTTTCATCTCATACGGCTCCTCCTTTAGGTGCATAATGAAAATAATAAATATATGGAAAAATTTGATGTCATTATGAACTAAGCGGGGCTAATGTTTTTACAAGAAATCCCTAGCCAACCTTCTTGTAAAAGATCTTTTCTTACTACCAAGTGGATTCATACTAGATAAAAATAAAAAAGGAAACTCTAAAAATTTCTTTGTTCTCAACGCCCCTAAATTTCCAGGAATTAGTCACTTCAACAGTCTTCAATGGTTATACGGGTATCCAAAGTACGGACGAGATGGATGTTTATTGTTCCAACCATTTTAATTAGTCCCAATCCCAAAGAAGAAGAAGAAAGAAAAGGAATCATTTTGAAGAAAGTTTTCGTGTTGTTGATTTCTCGGCGTAGTGCTTCTTCCCCTGTGCCTCCTATTCGTATATTGTATTAGTCTAGTAGGATTGATCTGTAATACGGGAACCGTAGGTAAAAACCTTTTGCTCAATACTAGAATTCACAATTGAAGCATCTAAGGCTGCATTAATCGTGGATACATGACAGAAGGGATTGCTTTTTTTCTATTATAAACTTCACCTTCAAAAGCGTAGATTTTTTTCAATACTCGTTTTTTTCTATTCCAAATCGGTGAGAAATAAAAAAAATGATAATGATAATCAAATCGCACCATCTCTATAATAAGTAAATGCCTCTTTTTCTCCGGAAGTTGTCGGAATGACTCGTAATAAGATATCGGCTACAATTGTAAAGGTTTTATCAATAAAATTTCCATTTATACGCGATCTTGGCATAGGTAGTAATCCATTCTATAACTCTTTTTATTTCCTTTACCTTTTCTTTTGTGAGAAAATTTTATCACAAACAAAGGAATTTTATAGTACGAACTAACATAAAAGCGGACTCGTTTTTTATAAAAAAATATTCTATCTACTTCCAATTTTTCCGGTCAAAAAAGGTATCTATTAACCATAATCTAAAAAACGATGAATAACTCGCTATTCACCCAGGTACTCAGTCATAATCCTGATGTCGGAGAGATGGCCGAGTGGTTGAAGGCGTAACATTGGAACTGTTATGTAGACTTTTGTTTACCGAGGGTTCGAATCCCTCTCTTTCCGTACTTTCAACTAAATAACCAATCTTACGTGATTGACCACAACGTATCAAATCAAATACAAAAGAATAGATATAAAATCTACATTTCTTTGATATGGAAAATGCTGGGAAGAGCAAACAAGGGATCCAAACCTCCCTATCAATCTATGATACATGAATAGGAAAAAGATTCCCCGACAAAATCCCTTACCTTGTGCCTTTTTTTTTAATCAAAAAAGAGGGCAAAGGGGAGTTGTCCGAACTCTTGTTTTTAGTGATTTTTTTTACTTAACTTAGGTTTTTTAAGTCTGTCGAGAGTAATATTCTACGACAAGCAATTCATTTATTTTCAAACCGACGCATTTCCTATCTATTATTTGATTGACTAACCCTTCATATTGGAATGTGTGAAGAGTCAGATGGTTTGGCAATTCCTCGGGGGCAGATGACTCAAGAAGATTTTGAACCAAAGTTCTAGAGTTTTGTTCATCCTTCACTGTAATAATATCTCGGGGTTTGCAGCGATAACTTGGTATATCAACTATACGACCATTAACTAAAATATGTCCATGGTTAACTAATTGGCGCGCTTGAGGAATAGTCAAAGCCATACCCAACCGAAAAAGGATGTTATCCAAACGCATTTCAAGTAATTGTAATAAAACTTGACCCGTTGACCCCTTGGCTTTTCCGGCGATACGAACATATTTAAGTAATTGGCGTTCTGTAAGACCATAATGAAAACGCAATTTTTGTTTTTCTTCTAAACGAATACGATATTGAGATTTTTTTCCGGAGCGTGATTGGTTTCTAAGATCGCTTCCTGCCCTAGGCCTTTTACTAGTTAGTCCCGGTAAAGCCCCCAGACGGCGTATTTTTTTAAAACGAGGCCCTCGGTAACGTGACATAAAGACTCCTTTTTTTATTGAAATTGTACAAAACTAAACAAAATTAAAACTGAACTAAATGATAATGATAAATGACGTAAAATCCACTCCAATAAACTATTGGAATACAAAGAGTCAGAAGATATATTTTCTCAATATACAGATTTTTTTTATTGTATATACAATATATATAAATCAATAAATCACAAAAATTTTCCTTTATTTTCTTGATTTATTTTACAAAGATCTAAACCTTTTACCCAATATATATTCCTATAGGGAAGTTTATATGACATAATATAAATGGCGTGGTAACTCTTGGAAAAAGGTGAAAGAAGTCTTTTCAATCTTCTTTTATTTTGACAGTACATTAAAAATAATGTAAAAAAAAGAAAAACTATGGAAAAGCCGGCTATCGGAATCGAACCGATGACCATCGCATTACAAATGCGATGCTCTAACCTCTGAGCTAAGCGGGCTCAAATAAAAAAGTGTATACAAATTCACTAAACTACTAGATCGTATCAATTAACTATTCTATTCATATTTTTCCTTATCTATTTAGAATTCATCATATTCTCGATATTCTAGAACAGAATATAGCTCAAATAAATAGTGACTATTATTAAATAAATAAAACAAAACCTTAATGAATTAAATTAAATTAATAGAATATAGCAATATATGGACTTTCTAATTTTGATTTCATGAGTTTCTAAATAAGAAAATTTGAATTAGATCGGAAAGCTTTTTTTTTTAAGTTAAATGATATCTGATTTGAAATTCTTGTTTTTTTTTTGTTCTAACCTCATGCTATTATTATTATTTTATACTTTTTATCTTTTTATTTTCTTTATTATTTTATAAAATTATTAGAATTAATAGTCGAATAGAATTTTTTTGAATTATTCTAATTTCAAATCTACGAAGTAGACTTATAATCTTTTTCCATTGCCCATTGTAGAATTATAAGTTTCAATAATGATCATAAATTTCTTTTCATGTAAGGAAAAAAAACGAATCGACCGTTCGACTATTTCTTAAAATTTAAGACAACGATGAGAAAAGGAAGAACATATATATGTTCTCTAATATATAATCATATTGAATTGCAACTACAAAAATGATAGAATCTTTGTTGATTAGACTAAATCAATATGGATGGGGCTAAAAAAAAATGAAAGAAGATACCAAAGAAATAAAAAAAGTATCTATATGTAATGAATTCCAAGGTTTCGGCATCAGAAAAAGTGGAAAGATATCATAATGAGATCCTAATCTCAAAGCAAAAAGGGGATATGGCGGAATTGGTAGACGCTACGGACTTAATTGGATTGAGCCTTGGTATGGAAACCTACTAAGTGATAACTTTCAAATTCAGAGAAACCCTGGAATTAACAATGGGCAATCCTGAGCCAAATCCTGGGTTACGCGAACAAACCAGAGTTTAGAAAGCGGGATAGGTGCAGAGACTCAATGGAAGCTGTTCTAACAAATGGAGTTCACTACCTTGTGTTGATCAAATGATTCACTTCATAGTCTGATAGATCCTTGGTGGAACTTATTAATTGGACGAGAATAAAGATAGAGTCCCATTCTACATGTCAATACTGACAACAATGAAATTTATAGTAAGATGAAAATCCGTTGACTTTTAAAATCGTGAGGGTTCAAGTCCCTCTATCCCCAACCCTACTCCCAAAAAAAGTCTGTTTGACACCTTACCCTTTTTTTAGTTATTCAAGAATTCATTATCTTTTTTCATTCATCCGACACTTTTACAAACTATAATTTCTTTTCTTATTATATACAAGTCTTGTGGGATATATCATACACATACAAATGAGAAAGAAATATCGATTTGAATTATTTAGAATCTATATGATTTTTCATTTTAAAACTTAGAAAGTCTTCTTTTCGAAGATCCAAGAAATTCCCGGTCCAAAACTTTTTCATTTACTACTTTTGCGTTTCTTTTAATTGACATAGACCTAAGTCATCTAGTAAAATGAGAATGATACTTCGGTAATGGCCGGGATAGCTCAGTTGGTAGAGCAGAGGACTGAAAATCCTCGTGTCACCAGTTCAAATCTGGTTCT